AAAACCGGATAAGAACTAAAAAAGTCTTGATTGGATCATTAATCCAAAATACAATTTTTTATTCGGTATGGATAAAGGACCCTCCTATGTTATACTATTCAATTCTTGACGATTAATCCATTTGATAGCTCAGGTATTCTTATTCATGATATTGATCTGATTCAATATCATCGCGATGTAATTCATCTCATTGAATTTCCCGGCGAAAGATTGATTCCTCATCTCTATGGGATTAAATCCCGAGTTATTGTGAAATAAAAAAAAAGAGAAATAATGATATTATGGAAGTAAATATTCTTGCATTTATTGCTACTGCACTGTTCATTCTCGTTCCTACTGCCTTTTTACTTATCATATATGTAAAAACCATAAGTCAAAATAATTAATTTGAATGAAACTTGACTTCTTATTCTTAGTTCTTATTAATGATTGAATAAATAAAAAATGAATAAATAAAAGCTTCGTCTTTTGATTCTTAATGAAATGAGCGAACGACAATCAGCAATATTCTATGAGATCTGATAGTATGGTAGAAAGAAAGATGAATATATTTCTTTCTACCATACTATTAACTTTTTTAGTTTTAGTGAAATATAGAAAGTCGGCTTCTATAGATTAATATAGATCAATCAAAATATTGATCTTCATATATCATATATGGAATATGAATTAGGTATATGTAATCTTAATATTACCCTATTCTAATTCTTTGTTTCATCCATTTGATTTGTATTGATTCCAATCAAGCTCAAAAAAGCCAAAGACAACTCTTATCTTAGTCTTCCCATTCGAATTACAGGGTTTCTTATAGTTTTTTTTAGTTCAAATAGGAACTATGAATCCTAATAGACATCCAAAGAATAAAATCAATGAAGTAAAAAGCAATATGTGTATATATAACACCTAGTCATTTTTTTGACATTATGAAGAAGTAATTGGTTACACCACTAACCAATAATTCAAGGAGTTCCATGGGAACGGAACTTATTCGGATTTAGAAACGGAGTCGTAAAAATGATTGAACATCGAAAGTGTGTATCTATTTCTTTTCAAAAAAGGACTCCTTTCTTTTTCAAAAAGAAGCATTTAAAAGAAATAAAAGGGAATCCGCTCTTACTCATTGTCGATATATGTGGTAAAATTTGGTTGGTTTATGAATTTAGTAAGAATTCGGTTGGAATCTCTTTCTGTATCCTCTTTACTCTCGGAATACGACCAGGAGAATCGTTGAAATATCTGTTTGATTGAAAAAAGAGTATTAGTCATATAGTACATTACTATACCAGACCAGAATACAATGAAACTTTGAAATAAAGAAAGATGTTTGAATTAAATAAACAAATGTAAAAATTTAAAGCGCTTTACAGAACTATCTAGAAAACAATTGATAAAGTTTGATTCATCACCTTAATTAGTAGTACTTAGAGTCCACTTCGTCCCCACACTACGAGTGAAAGGGAAAATGTAAAGATTACCATTAAAGCAGCCCAAGCAAGACTTACTATATCCATGTGAATGATGTCCTCTATTTCGATAAATATGAAGGAATTAGTCCATTATTGTTCACTAATAATAGTGGATCAATAGTGAACAGTCAAAAAGGATTCTGACCCAAGACTCTTGATAAATCAATACACTAACTACACTTCGAATAAATTTTTATATGATTTTTCTAGTAGAAACAGGAAACATTAAGCCTACACAAAATAAGCCTTGCCGTTCGTGGAAGTAGTAAGGGAATGTTATTAATTGAACACATAGATAATAAAATCTATTGTTTCTTTTGTTGACCTTCATAAGTAAAAGACATAAACAATATGGAATGAAGATCAATCATTCATCCCTAGCTTTCCTATTTGATTTCATTTTTACTATCGCCCGATTGTCACTCTTGAACCAATCGGGGGATAGCCTATTTCATTCTTGGCTAGAGGTTAGTGAAAAAAGTCTTTCTTTTTTTCACTTTTTTCTAAAAAAGCCAATTAACCATTCAATCTAATATTGATTGAATGCCTGCGCATTTATAGGCTTTCATGAGTCTGTATCCAAAGTATTTTCCTGCTCTTTTCACACCCACTAATTCGCTTGCCTATCCAGCTTAGTTCAATTTAAGCTAAGATCGAGAAGATCCAGTCCGTAGACACTCCATTGTATTGGAAAGACTTTAAAAGTCTCTTACACTAGAATCTTGAATCTTAGACGCAAGGATTTAAATCCTTTTGAGTTTTGAGAAGCGACAGATGCTTAGAATCAAGCAAGTATCAACAGTTCTTTTACGTCTGTGATGGAATAATCCATTGAGTTATATATTGGCCGAACATAATAAGGAATTTTGAGTCTTGTGTTGATCAGGCGACACCCGGATTTGAACTGGGGAAAAAGGATTTGCAGTCCCCCGCCTTACCACTCGGCCATGTCGCCAAAATAATATAAACTAGACTCAAACTTTTCCCCTCTGGAAGATTACTAAACTTCTTTTTTTATTGTACTTGCTCCTTGA